TTGTCTTTCTCTTAAGACTGAGAGCAGTAAAAAATAGAAAATAAATAAAAAAATAATCAAATCGCACCATCTCTGTAATAGGTGAATGCCTCTTTTTCTCCCGAAGTTGTCGGAATTATTCGTAATAAGATATTGGCTACAATTGAAAAGGTTTTATCAATAAAATTTCCATTTATCCCAGATCTAGACATAGGTGTATTAATCCATTCTATAATTTATTTGAATTTCATTTCGTGAGAAAATGATCCCACAAACAAAGGAATTGTACAGTACGAAATAACATAAAAACGGATTCATTAAAATAAAAAGGAAGACCTTTTACTCATACTCAAATTGTTTCGTTTTGACAGGAATCAATAAAAAAAAAAATCCGGGGGACGGTTCATGAATTTGAAATCAATCTATGGGTTAAGAAGTTGGAGTAAGGAGTTGTTGTTGAAAAATCTAAAACTGGAAAGGCATTTTAGAATTTTTATGAAAATTGAATAATGATCTAAAGATATCCATTAAACACAGTCTAAAAAAATGGATCAATCGTTGAATTCGTTTCAATTGCGAGATTAAATCCGGTATAAATATTAGAAAGGGCGGAAACCCCATCTTCGCAAACATGAATAGATATATCTTTATTTTACAATTTTTCACAAAAAAAATTTATGCGGAAGGATTTGTCTTTGATGAAAAGTTTTCTATTTTTAGAGTTCAATTTTTTAATAATTTTAATTCTTAATTCAATGTAGATACCTATCCAAAATAATATGAAGGACTCACTATTAACTCGGTTTTTTGGCCATAATCATTATGTAGGAGAGGTGGCCGAGTGGTTCAAGGCGTAGCATTGGAACTGCTATGTAGACTTTTGTTTACCGAGGGTTCGAATCCCTCTCTTTCCGTACTCTTCACCTAATTCACCAATGTTACTGACTGCAATGCATCAAATAAGAATGTATACTCCAACAGTTAGACCTTTCTTTTCTTTGCTATCGATTATGTATTTCTAATCCAAATCTTCTGTGGTACGAAAAATACTGGGAAAAATGGACAAGGAATGAAAATCCCCTACCGATCTATGATACATGAATGAGATCAAAATCCCCAGATCAAACCCCTTACCTTACTTACCCCGGGTCCCTTTACTTAAGCCAAAATGGAGAGGTCAAAATTGTCCGAACCCTTGTTATTTTAGTTGGGGTTAAGTCTGACGAGAGTAATATTCTACAACTAGCAATTCATTTATTTTCAAACCGACCCATTTACTATCTATTATTTGATTGACGAATCCTTCATATTGGAATGGGTGAAGAGTCAAATGGTTTGGCAACTCCTCGCGGGGGGATGAATCAAGATAATTTTGAATCAGAGCCCTAGATTTTTGCTCATCCCTCACTGTAATAATATCTCGGGGTTTACAGCGATAACTTGGTATATCTACTATACGACCATTAACTAAAATATGTCTATGGTTAACTAATTGGCGGGCTTGAGGAATAGTCGAAGCCATACCCAATCGAAAAAGGATGTTATCCAAACGCATTTCAAGTAATTGTAGTAAAACCTGACCTGTTGATCCTTTGGCTTTTCCGGCGATACGAACGTATTTAAGTAATTGTTGTTCTGTAAGACCATAATGAAAGCGCAATTTTTGTTTTTCTTCTAAACGAATACGATATTGAGATTTTTTTCCGGGGCGCGATTGGTTTCTAAGATCGCTTCCGGCTCTAGGCTTTTTACTAGTTAGTCCCGGTAAAGCCCCCAGACGACGGATTTTTTTGAAACGAGGCCCTCTGTAACGTGACATAAAGACTCCTTATTTTTTATGAAATTTCATAAAACAAAATTAAAACTAAACTAAAATATGATAAATTAATCGAAATTTACTGAAGTATTGTATTACAAAGAATAATTAGAGGAATTGTATCAATATCCGGACCTTATTGTATATAAATAATTGTATTATATAAATTATAAATAAAAAGAATTTAAAATAATAATAAAAAAAATTCAGGGTTCTTTTCTTGATTGATTTGTTCTACAGAGACCGAACTCCTCCAATCCCATTTTTATTCATAATTGGAAGTTCCTACGAGATGATAGGGTGACCCTTGGGAAAAGGGAAAGAAGTTTTTCGCTTTGATTTCACATTATCAATTATGTAAAAAATAAAAAATCAAACAAACGGAGAAAAGCCGGCTATCGGAATTGAACCGATGACCATCGCATTACAAATGCGATGCTCTAACCTCTGAGCTAAGCGGGCTCACATAACATAAATTGTACACGTATACTAATTTAGTAAACTACTGAGATATTAACTGTTCATTCTTAGCTATTTCATAAGAAATATGATATATAGAAAAATATAAATATCAAAAAAAAATAAGGAAGAATAGAAAATATAATTTTATAATTTCCAAACATATTGGATATTTGAATATTATAGAACATACCTATTAATATAGCGATATTATTAAATATCGCGATATTCAATTTTGATCTATTTCTCAAATATATGTTTATCAATAATAAATATCTTAATTAGCTTAATTAGATGGTAAGATTTTTTTTACTATTCTATGTTTACTATTTTTTATTACATAATTTTATTCTATTTCATATATATTTTATATATAGAAATATATATATTTCATTTTAATTTAATTTGAAAATATATTTTAATATTTCATTTTAAATAAAATCGAGTAATGGAATTAAGTTTAGAATCTTATTCTATTTCTATATTTATTGTATATTACAATCTTATAATATTATTATTAATCTTATAATATTATTATTTATAATATTATTATTTATTATATTTTATATTTATTATATATAATTATATTTTATATTTATTATATATAATTCGAAATAATTTCATATTTAATTAATAAATAATTTTATTTTGAATTCTCTTCTAATTCTAAATTAACGGAATGGTTAGTTATAGCCATTTTATTAGTTTTAGTTATGGCTATTAATTGAATTTAAAATGAATAATACTCAAATCTTCCTTTTCGTTTTTTTGTTATGTTATAATGTTTTTTTTTGTTATGTTATAATGTTATAGAAGGCCTGCCCTAAGAATAACATGAAAGATAAAAGCGCAATCCAGATCATAATGAAACACTCCTCTGGTTTCATTCGGAAAGGTGAAAGCTAAGACGAAAAAAAAAAAAAAAGAATCGACCGTTCAAGTATTTAAAATTGCACGCTAAAAACGGTAGAAATAGGGGCATATATAAGTATAATAAATATATATTATACTATAATATATATGTTATGCGATCTATATTGAATTGATGATATAGAAAATTGAATTGATGATATAGAAATGATAGAATCATTTCTGATTGGACCAAATACGGGTCTCCGATAGAGATGAAAGAAAATATACAAGAAATCAAATAGTAGAAAACACTTTTCAATATAGGAACCGGTATCTAATGAATTCAACCGGTCCAGCATACCAGCATAATAGAAATGAAAGAAAAGGGGGGGGGCGGCATCATGATGTGATCTTGATCACATCAAAAAAAAGAGGGGATATGGCGAAATTGGTAGACGCTACGGACTTAATTGGATTGAGCCTTGGTATGGAAACCTACCAAGTGAGAACTTTCAAATTCAGAGAAACCCTGGAATTAAAAATGGGCAATCCTGAGCCAAATCCTGTTTTATGAAAATAAACAAGGGTTTCATAAACCGAAAATAAAAAAGGATAGGTGCAGAGACTCAATGGAAGCTGTTCTAACAAATGGAGTTGGCTGCATTGTGTTAGTAAAGGAATCCTTCCATCGAAACTTCAGAAAGGATGAAGGATAAACCTATATACATACGTATAGTACTGAAATACTATCTCAAAATGATTGATGACGACCCAAATCTGTATTTTTTTATATTTATATGAAAAATGAAAGACTTGTTGTGAATCGATTAAAAATTGAAAAAAGAATCGAATATTCATTGATCAAACCATTCACTCCACCGTAGTCTGATAGATCTTTTTAATAATTGATTAATCGGACGAGAATAAAGATAGAGTCCCATTATACATGTTAATATCGACAACAATGAAATTTATAGTAAGAGGAAAATCCGTCGACTTTAGAAATCGTGAGGGTTCAAGTCCCTCTATCCCCAAAACGACCCGGTTGACTCCCTAATTATTTATTTTCATTTTATCATTTTGTTAGCGATTCAAATAAAAATTCGTTATATTTATCATTCATTCTCATTCTACTCTTTTCTTTCACAAATGGATCTGAGCGAAAATTTTTTTCTTATCACAAGACTTGTGTGTGATATATATGATACGCGTACAGTACAAATGATTTGAGCAAGGAATCCATTAAATTTGAATAATTAACAATACATATCATTACTTGTACTGTACTGAAACTTTGAAAATTTATTTTTGAAGATCCAAGAAATTCTATTAGATCCTGTATAATACTTTGTAATACTTTTTCGTTTTTCTAATTGACTAATTGACATAGACCCAAGTCCTATATTAAAATAAAATGAGGATGATGCGTCGTGAATGGTCGGGATAGCTCAGCTGGTAGAGCAGAGGACTGAAAATCCTCGTGTCACCAGTTCAAATCTGGTTCCTGGCACATGAGTAATTTGTATGAGTATATATTCTAAAAATTAATTGATATGGGTCGACATACATATTCATTAATAGTATAAATCATGATACATATTTATCCATCTAAATGTCGGAGATATACCCCTTATATATATCATATGTATATAAAGTATACAAAAGAATTCCATTTTGTTTCCTCTTGTTTTTTTATTTGTCCATACTGTGTCTCCTTTTGTTCAAAAAAAACGTTAATACTTTATACATATTCGAAAGGCTAAATTAGTTAGTTGAAAGAGAAAAAGTATAGTCTAGAGGAGTTGAGGGATGGGAATAGCCAAAGTTCATTTCAGATACAGTACAAATAGAATATGATCCTCTTTCATTTCCTTCTATATTTTTTTCATATTTT